GGGTAGTAAGTACAATTTTGAATGTTTTGCTTATGTACAAAGTAACAAATATTATAATTGGATCGTTCGATCACTTTTCAGTCATTCATTGAATGATAAATCACTACAAGTGAAGGAGATACACGATTTAAATAACGAAAGATCCAATATTTAAAAATTGTATCTAAAATGACTGGAAAAGTAGAAACAAGACCGGATATAATTTGATCATTATGAGCAAATCCAAAATCTTTGTAGACAGAGCCAATCATTAATTCCCAACCGTGGGGCGAATGGAATCCTATACATAAATCAGTTAATAAAAGAATAGAAAAAGCTTTTATTGTGTCGCTTAAGTTGTATAGGAATTCTTGAAACCAAGAGTTAAGAATAACAAGTTCTTCATTACCTAGAATAGAATAACCACTTAGAATACCGAAACAGATTATATTTGTCGAGAAGTGTAAAATTGTATGGATGCGATCCTCGTTGTGCATCTTGATCAATTGGATCGTTTCTTTGTAGATTTCGATGCGAGGCTTTTGTAAATGTGTTTCCGGGTATTCCTTTATCATTTCGTCCAAACGTAAGAGTTCCTCTAAGTCTATGAATTCTTTTAGAATACTCTTTTCTTGAATATCATTCAAAAAAATTTCGGATTGCCTAGTATTCCACCAATTAGTAAACCAAGATTCCAGACTTTTATTAAATGAGAGAGAGATCCACCAAGGCAAAAATACTATAGATGCAAGATATAGAAGGGAAATTAATACTTTCTTTTTTGCCATTTTTTCGTCTGTGAATTTTAAAATTTTTAATGAACGCACCTCATTCGTCGACTCTATATGATACTAATATTTCTATCAAGCATAAGTTCTATTACAAATCAAGCATAAGTTCTATTACAAGTCATCGATGTATTTCCGGATTTTTTTGTGATTCAGTACAGCGGTTAGTCCTTGAATTTAGAAAGAATATAGAATAAGAAAGAGCCCTCTTCAAATTAATAGTAGTCAGATTTCGAGACGAAAGAACTCCCGTTCTATCAAAATATCAAATATTTAGAAAAAAAAATTCTTTACTTTATGATTTATGATGAAATGTTTTGTTTTGATATATGATGAATCTATCATTTAGATTTGTTACTGAATTGAGTTAAGTGGATTTACATACGCATAAAAAAAATTGTGGACATAAACAATTTAGTTTTAGAATTGTTTCATATACGTTTGCTTTGGCTCGAGTAAGCGTTCTGAAGAAACTTCAGTTAAGTTATGCTATAGAAAAAAAGATGATTCTTGAGTTTTTTATCTCTTGCAAAGTATTCATTCTTCAGTTCCTTTTTTCAAAATACTTCAATTGGTACACGCAAGAAATAGGCCAATTCAGCAGCTTTTTGCTCAATCTCTCGTGGAGTAAAATTCTCATCAGTACGAGTCAAGGGAATGGCTCCTTGTCCTTTTATTTCCATATAAAGGACACGACGAGCATAAATACCCTCTTTAATTTCTATTCTGATGGACTGAATGTCTTTCATAAGGAATCGGAGGAATATGCGACGATTTTTTCCAGGAAATCCCCAACGAAAAATACACACTATGCCCTCTTTTATATCGAATCGATCATAACCACTACCTACATTCCACGAAATTGTGCACCACAAATAGGAGCTAATAAAAAGACCTGCGATCCCATAGAAAGACATCACGATACCTTGTGGAAAAAAAATGATTTGCTGAGAAGGAAATAAAGATAGAAAATTCCTACCAAAATAACTGGACGTTCCAACCAATAAAAACCCTAATGAACCTAAAAAAAGAATAAAGGCCCAACAGAAATTACTTGTTTTTCGAGACCCCGCTATAAGTTCTACCCATATACGTTCTGATCGCCAACTCATACTCTAACTAGACCTAGTTGCATTTTATTGGAATTGGTAGAATAACAAAAATAATTTTTTTTTTACTTTTTTTTGTTTCCGAAGTAACTCTCATCAACCAGCACTATTATGATGTGAACCTTTAGGGATAATTGATCGAATTTCTTAGATCCAAACTAAAATAATAACATCCCTTTCATATGATTTCCTAATACATATAGATATATTTACTTTACATTTCAGAAATTCTCCCCGATCCCGATCTATTTGAAAATAGTTATAATTCATTTATCATGTTTACACATACATAAGAGCTTATGCCCGAAGGAAGCCGCATATTATACCATATTTTACTAAATAGATATCCGTGTTATGATCCAAGTAAGTCTTGAAAAAAAAATATATATATATAAGATTTGTCCTTGTTGTATCTAAAAAATCTTGTTTTTTTGAACATAAAGAGATAAAGAAGCCATTGCAATTGCCGGAAATACTAAGCCCACTAAAGGCACAAAAATGGAGGGGAGACTGTTGAGAGTTATCATAGAATGGGTACCTCGATTTAATATTTGTACCTGTTATTTATTGTTATATTTATTGTTTTATATTTGAACCTTATATTGTTATAAAGATATCTTATAATTCATATATAATTGTTATATTATACTAAGTATACCTAAGTGAGTATATATATACTTAATAGGGATAGGGAGTCTATAAGTATATGTTTTAAGAAATATATATTAATTAATAAAATACAATAAATATATAAATAAATGGACCTATTCATCTTTCTACATGTTTCTAATTCATCTTTCTACATGTTTCTACATGAAATATATATATACGATAATCCACCCTTTTTATATTCGTATTAGTAGTTATTATCTTTTCTTGTCTTATAAATTTCATAATTTAATAAAATTTTAAAGTATTTCCTAAAAACTCCCAAAGAATTCGTTATAATACGATCCAACAAAAAGGATTCTTAGTGGGGGATTGTTTTCGGGAGATATAGAAAGATGCAAGACCTTGTTAACTAATTCCACGGAAGAAAGCGAAAGAATTCACTCTTTTATTTTGAAAGAATTCACTCTTTTGTTTAATAGAGATTTCCTAGTTAGTATTAGTAACCAGGAATATCGATAAAAAAAGATCCGGATGGTTCTTTCTACAATTCAATCTTATGTTACCAAAGTCAAAATCCATTCTTCGGATTTTGACTTTGATTCCTATAAATTAAATAACTACTTGATCACCACACATAAAAAAATTTATTAAGTTTTATTAAATTAATACTCTTATTAAATATTAAATTAAGACTCTAAGGCTCTAATCTAATTTCCATTCAAAGGAAAGAAAGCATGTAGCCGAAATAACTCACTCAGAACGCCCTTTAAAGGATTACGTGGTACGATTGGATCGAATAAGCCCTTATGGAATAAATATTCAGCCACTTGTGAATCCTCAGGTACTGTCTTATTCAATGTTTGTTCAATTACTCTTTTACCTGCAAATGCAATATAAGCATTGGGTTCGGCAATAATGATATCTCCCAACATACCAAAACTAGCCGTCACCCCGCCTGTGGTAGGGGATGTAAGGATTGCTACATAAAATAACTTTTTATTTAATTGATAATCATATAAAGCGGAAGATATTTTAGCCATTTGCATCAAGCTCAAGCTTCCTTCTTGCATGCGTGCTCCTCCGGAAGCACACACTAGAATAAGAGGTAAAAATTGATTGGTAGCATACTCGGCCAAACGTGTGATTTTTTCGCCCACTACAGATCCCATACTACCACCCATAAACTGAAAATCCATAACACCAATTGCTACGGGAATACCATTTAGTTGACCTGTGCCTGTTTGAACAGCCTCAGTTAATCCTGTATTTTTTTGATAAGAATCAATACGATCTTTATAAGGTTCCTCCTCCGAATGAAATTCAATGGGATCCAGAGAGACCATGTCTTCGTTCATAGGATCCCAAGTACCGGGATCAATCGAAAGTTCGATTCTATCAAAACTACTCATTTTCAAATGACATCCACATTGTTCACAAATATTCATTTTTGATTTTAAAAATTTCTTATAATTTAATCCATAACAATTTTCGCATTGAATCCACAAATGACTGTATTTTTGAGTTACATTTAAATTATTAGAACTTATACTAAAATCACTATCATCTGTGCTAGTTTTTATACTGGAACTCTCGCTTTTACTACTATTTACGCTTTCGCCACAAATGGAACTATAAATGTAGCTGTCACTGTAATTGTTACTGTTGCTTAAAATATAACTATCAATACAAATTTGAGAACCAAGATAACTGTCAATACAACTATTAATGTGATTATTCCAACTATGATGAGAATTAGTATCATACATGTAACGATCGTGGCGAGTATCGTCACTTTGGGGTGCATTATTCATATAACTAGAAGTCTGATAACTATAAAAAGAACTTTTTAGTTCACTTAGAAAAGAACGGTTGTTGTCAATCTCAAAATTTTGATTTTCAATATCAAAATATATGGAATAACTGTCCCTATTACTATCCCTAACGAAAAAAGTGTCATCAGATATGAAATTCCGAATGTATCTGTCGCCGACTAAATGATCAACATTACTGTAATTAGAATTAGACTTGTCGCTAAAATTAAAAATGTCTTTATCCATATCATTTAAAATTGGATCTTCACTTACACTGGTATTTTCAAAAGGACCAAGACTGTCCATTGATTTACTTAGCCTACACCTGTATTCTAACTCCCCGTTAAACAACATCGAATCGAACCGCCATTTTTCCATAGAACTTTCTTGCCCCTCATTTCCATGAAAATACAATAGATGAATAGTCATTCGATGAAAATCATTTGAATATTCCGATCAGAATAAGCATATAAATCCAATCACTAGGGTTAGTAACTAATAACGAGGGGATATTGAAAAAAAAAAAAAAGTAGTTTCTCCTATGCTATGAATTTAAAGGAATATAAAGAACCTTTTTCGTAAAATCTCGCCTACTAATATAATAAGTTTATATTTCAACACAGAATGAAAAGGACAATATACAGGATGGGTAGAAGAAGTTGTGATACTTGGCTCGATCATGATCCAAAAAAGCAGGATCC